TATTTTTTTACTTATGAAAAACTCTCTTTTCCCCCCACAAACCCATTCTTTACAACCCAAACTCCACTCATCATGTGTATTTCTCTTTATTTCTCTTTTTTTTCATTAAACCCCGATCAGGGGGGGTGGGACTTGCACCCACATCTTTAGCTTTGAAGGCTAACAGTCTACTTTAACCTAACCCCCCTCAATTGGCTTTCCCTTACAACCCCCCCTCCTTGGATGCGATAAAAACATTAATAAGAGAGTTAGACAACTCCCCAAATAAAAGGGACAAGACCAATCAATATAATTAAAACATAGTTAAAGACCAAACCCGATTGTAAATTACTAAGACCTTGCGTTAATTTAACTAAAAAGTAAGACACCCCCTTAGGGCCCACCAACTCTAATGTGCCTTTATCGATGGTCCGATGCGAAATTAAATGGCCCCCCACTCACACCCTCTCCACCAAAAAATGATTTAAAATATAATTGAACTGCCAAGCAGAGCATAAAAAAGTATAACTTATTCGGCCAATAGACGAAGGAGGCGTCCTAAAAAGATGTGCCAAATAATAATAAAGCGCAATAACAAATGTAATCCCCCCTAAACTAAGAAAGACCGGCATTAATTTAATAGAGCTGGGAACGATAGGGGAGATTGTTATTTGAAAAGATCAAATCGCCTCTTTAGCCAAATAACCCACAAAAAGACTCCCTAAAGCTAACAAAACTAGAGGGAAAACTAAACTTCAAGAGCCCTCATGAACACGCATAAAAACCTCCTTTCTAGAGTTGGTATTAGATAAAAAAGCTAAATAAATCAATCGAGTCGAATAGAGGGCGGTTAATAAGGCAGAAATGGCCCCCAATCAATAAGCAAAAGTTAAATAATATTGATCATGGGCCAACTCTAAAATTAAATCTTTAGAATAAAACCCTGTTAAATAAGGAAACCCCATTAAAGACAAAGAGCCAAGAACGACCATTATATAAGTAAGGGGAATGGGCCCTACCAACCCCCCCATCTTCCTTAGATCTTGTTCGTCAGACAAAGCATGAATTACAGACCCAGCACTTAAGAATAATAGAGCCTTAAAAAAAGCATGATTCATTAAATGAAATAGGCCTATGGAGTAATGGGAGATCCCACAAGCCACCACCATATACCCCAATTGACTACAGGTCGAATAAGCGACCACTTTTTTTAGATCATTTTGAACCATTCCAACTGTAGCTGCCATAAACACTGTTAGAGACCCAATAATTGTTACAACCATTAGAGCCAGCGGGGCTTGCTCTAAAAAGGGAGAAGATCTAATTAATAAAAAAACACCCGCCGTTACCATAGTGGCCGCATGAATCAGGGCAGAGACCGGAGTTGGTGTTAAAATTAACTGAAGGCCCACTTCAGCCCACTACTACTCTCATAATAGACAGGACTCTATCTTCTACTTTACAACTTATTTACTTTTAATAGAGCGAGGTGCCCCGACACACTCTATTTGTTTGATAAAATATAAAAGCAAATTTTTTCATCTAGCAATCTATAAACCAGACCCCCCACTAAAGAGCAAATCCCTTCTCAATTAATGTAATACGATTGTGTCCGCCAAATAAATAGTAGTCAATAAACAAAAGACATACGCTTGAATTACTGCAACCGCCACTTCTAATAATGTTATAAAAACCATTATTAATAAAGGAAAAACGCCCACAAACCCATTAACCATTAACAAATTAAAACCAAATCCAGCTAGAATAGCAAATAATAGATGCCCAGCCGACAAATTAGCTGCCAAACGAACTCCTAAGGAAATGGCCCTAGACATATAACTTACCGTTTCTATTAATACTAAAAGGGGCGCCAGACCCAAAGGAGCACCGCCCGGCATTAATATACTAAAAAAATCTCATTCAAACCCCCAAAGCCCGGCTAAAGTCACACCTATTATTATTGAAAATGATAGGCCCAATGTAACTACTATATGAACTGTAGGAGTAAAGACATAAGGAAATAAGCCTAACATATTCAAAAACACTATGAAAAAAAAAAGAGAAATAATAAAGGCAAAATACTTTAATCCCTCCGACCCTAAGTTATCTTTTACGACACCATGAAAGTGGTCATAGATGGATTCAATAATAGATTGCCATCTATCCGGGATTAATTGAGCTCCTCTAAACAATAATAAAACGACAATCGCTGCAATTATCATCATCATTGATGAATTAGTCAAAACGATCAAACCCACTATTTTAAATTGATCAAAGTAAGCGCCACTCATTTATATTCTATCTGGAAAGAGCAATCTTCGGACTGAAGCACAACCCCCATGTCAAAAAGACAATTTAATTATTTTTCGTATCCTGGCCCCTGTATATATAAAACTTTTATTGCACATATCTAAAGAGGAATCCGACATCTGGTTTTACTATAATCCAGAGAAAAACTATCCTTCGCCCCAAACTTAAAACGTGTTATTTATATAAAATTTTTTAAAAACTACCCGGGCCCCTAACTCAATTTGTCATAAGCACGACTTGTCTGAAGAAAAATCTCTTGTTTCTTCGCCAGAGGCCCTACTTCTGCCCCGACTTCTTGAGTTAATACCATCCCCCCTATCATTGCCACCAATAGTATAAAACTAGCTAAAATAAATAAATAATAACAAGCTATATATAAGATACGTCCAAGCGCTTCAATATTATGGTACTTCATTAAAAACCAAGAAGACGCCAAATCTCAAGCCCCCCCCCTCTCCCCCCAAAAAGAGGTTCGATGAGCATAGGGGCCCCCCACTATTAATCAACTTGAAGCCACTTCCGAAAAGAAAAAGGTTCCAATTGTTAAACCAATAGGGGCATAATTTGTCATATCGGCCTCTCCCCCCCATCGAAAAGCAGGCGGGAAATCGGTTAAATTCAACAACATAATTACAAACAAAAACAAAATGGCAATGGCCCCCACATAAATTATTAAAAACATTAAAGCAACAAAGTCTATCCCTAATAAAAGAAAAAGGACGGCAGAGCCCACAAAAACAACGATCAACCAAAAAATAGAATGAACTGGACTAAGAGTTGATATCACCATTATCCCAGAGCCTACAATTACAAATGCTAACACATGAAAGCCCACCCCAATCAGTCCAACCAGCACTAAACAACAACACCTCCCCCGGGGCCCCCGAAGGGGGCCCCCCCCTCCCGGACTAAATTACTGAAGATATTAAGTCCCCCCCCCCCCCCCCCCCAATCATCCAACCAACACTAAACAACTACGCCCCCCCCGGGCTAAATACTATCGCATTTTTCACAGGGTCTATAATTATTGAAGGGATTATTCCCCCCCCCCCAATTCCTATTACTAAAGGGGAGACGGCTAAAAGCTCACCCCGATTTAAATCTCTAGTAAAAAGAAGATAATTGGAACCACCCCCAAAACTAATTCGATTATATAAATAAAGAGAATACGCCGCCGACCAAACCATACCTGAAGTAACTAAAACCCCAAGCCCCAAATTATATTCAACAGCAGCTAACAATGAAAAAAATTCTCCAACAAAATTACAACTTAAGGGAATTCCCATATTAGTTAATGACAAAATCATCATTATAGTAACAAAAATTGGCATTGTAAGAGTCGCCCCCCGATAATATTTAATAAGACGAGTATGGTGACGTTCATACAAATAAGTAATAGCAATAAAAAGAGCCGAACTAACAAAACCATGGGCCAACATCATAAAGACCGCCGCCACCAACCCCTCTATTGTATGAGTAAATAAACCTAAAGGCACCAACCCCATGTGCGCTACGGAAGAATAAGCAATAAGCCGCTTAAAATCCACTTGCCGACAAGTAATTAGGCTTCCATAAATAATAGCAACTACACCTAACATGACTATTAGAGGAGCCAGATATTCCGAGGCTGCTGGTAAAATCGCCCAAGAAAACCGCAAGAACCCATAGCCCCCTAACTTTAACAATATTCCCGCCAATATTACCGAACCAGAAACTGGGGCCTCCACATGAGCTTGGGGCAATCAAATATGAAAGGGTATTTGCGGGATTTTAACCGCCAAACTAAAAAAAACGCCTACCAATATTCATTTTTGAGCACAAAAAGGGAGCTGGATATTTAATAATATTTGATAGTCGGTTGTTCCTGTGTTTCTATATAATTGAAATATGCCAAAAAGCATAAACACTGACCCAGCGAAAGTATAAAAAAAAAAATAATAAGAAGCACGCACCTTTTCTTCTCTTGAACCTCAAACACCAATCAAAAGGAACATGGGAATTAATATTCCCTCAAACAAAATATAAAATAAAAGCAAATCAAGTACTAAAAACACTCCAATTAATAAAGCCTCTAAAAATAATAGACACAATAAAAACTCTTTAAACAAATATTTAATTGACTTTCAACTAATTAAGATACAAATTGGTATCAATAACGCAGTCAAAATAAAAAAAAACAAGGAGACTCCGTCTAAAGCTAAAATAACCGGGCCCCATTGAAAATTTAAGATTGGGGGAAAAATTCACTCTATTTGATTGATAATTTGAAATTGACCCTCCACATCAAAGGCCCCCCACAAAACTAGGGTGCAAGCCAAAATGGCTAGCCCCCACTCAAGTGCCACTCTTTTTAATTTTTCTCCCTCTTCTCGAGGCACTCCCATCACGTGAACCATCCCCATAAAAAGTAAAAGAAAAACCAGGCTTAGGCCATCTATCAAACAAAACACAACTAAGCTAAAATCATCTACAAACAATCTAATAGAGACATACGAGCAACCCTTAAAAAATTGAGCTAATCAATAAAAAAATTTAAGTAAAATGGGCAAGTCAATAGACTCAAAAGCTTAATTGATAGGTAACACCCGACATAGGTCTAAACCCACGGCGGAGTTAACATCTAACAAGGTAGTATACAAAGGTGTATAAAGCCACGCCCCAGCACCCGTGTTGTATAATACCCCAACCGTCTTAAATACCAAACCTAATTCATTATAATACGTTGTAACAAAATATGCTATTGACATCAGTTTCACGTTTAGAGCTCTGCTTATTTAGACGTAGGGGAGGTTCTTCATAATTGGATAGAAGATAATATAACAGTTTGTTCATTCCACAAACGCTCTCCACACTAGTCCAAAAAGCGGCCCAAGAGCCAGTTCCCCCACCCTTACTATGTTACGACTTACTTCATCTCAAAGTTACACCATACCCCAACAATAGGGGGCGTTTGACTAACCATTCTTGACCAAGGCGACGGGCTATTTGTACTAACACTGCATCAATTTCACCAGAACGCTCTACTTTCTAATTACTATCAAATCCAACTTTCAGTTATCTTCCAGCCACCTCCCGAACTCTTACTTTAGGGTTCCACCTTCAAAATCTCCCATTGTATAAGAAAATGTAGCGCATCTAATCCCCAAACATTAGGACAATAAGACCTGACTTCATCCAATAATGGCACCGCTCCGAAGACGAGGGGATGCCAACCACTGGGTTGAATCCGTTTTACATTTAATACACAAATTGACGACGGCCATGCAATACCTGTTAAAGGGCGAATTCAAGTTTGGGTAAGGTCTCTCGCGGACTATCGAATTAAACGACGCGCTCCTCTGATCATAGCAGTGAGCAGCCAAGTTTTTTGAATTTAAATCTTGCGATCATACTACTCAAGCGAAAAATTTATTACCCTTTAGGATTGCCTCACATCTTCTTCATTATTTACAATATAGACTACCAGGGTCTCTAATCCTGTTTGCTCCCCATACCTTCGTGTAACAACGGAGCAGTTGGCGTACCTCCCATGAGATAAATTGCCTTCGCGTTTAGAGTTCTTTTTTCTATCTACACATTCTACCCCTACAGAAAAATTCCATTTACCCTCTTGTCGGGATAAGCCCCTCACACCCTTTACGCTTTTTCCTATAATACTAATCCTTAAGTTTCACCGCGTCTGCTGGCACTTAATTAGACAGATTAAGTTATACGCCCCTTCTATGTCGCACTTTCGTACATTGCATAAAGTTATATACTGCTGCCTCAGGAGCTTTTCGCTCCCTTTTTGAGCCCTCCCTTTGCTTCAGTGAAAAGATGGCTTCCAGTTTAAAGCCACGCATCCTGGGCAAGGTGGTCTTTTATACCACCTTCGACCTAATACGACTCCAGCCCCGCCCCAAAACTTAGCTCTCGGGTTTCCTCACCTGTTCGCACATTTTGTCCCCTCTTTAACCGTCATCCACTAGCATGTATAAGAAAGACACGTATATTCCTAGTTCCCCAAAACCAAAGGATTTTTAAAAATATTTAAACAGAACCCCACTAAACAATAAAAAGCTTAGGCTAAGTCTACCCACTAATATCTAACAAATAAGAACCAAAGCCATTAAACCCCCCTCTATTTAAGAAACTATTTTAAAAAGCAAAAAAAGTAATTACACCGCTCTCCATTAAAACAACCCCCCTACCGCCCAATGAGCCAATTGTAACCAGAAATTAGGAGAGGGCATTGTAAATCCAATAATATACAAACCAACGCTAATTAACAAAGCTTTTCTTAAATTTATTCTATTTTCTTTTTTAAGCGTTTTTGAACTAATTAAAAGAGAATAGCTGGCCTGAAAATAAATAATTTTGACTATTCTTACATAATAAACACCCGCCACTACAGAACAAACCACAGCCAAAATAAAGATTAAATAATACTGATAAACCACACCAGACAGTAGAACCAACCACTTACCTAAAAACCCCACTAAAGGGGGAATTCCAGCAATCGAAAGAAAAGTCAAAGCCAAGGTCAGAGCTAAAACAGGTAATCTCCTCGAAAGCCCACTAAACTCTACAATTAAACTCTTTACAGTACCTAAAGCCAATATTATAGTAAAAACACAAATAGACATTGTTACATACAAAACCATATACACTAAACTAGCCTGAATGCTCTCAAACGACCCAATCCCTATCCCCCAAAGTACAAACCCCATATGTCCAACGCCACTGTAAGCCAACAACCGTTTAACCTTGGTTTGATTTAAAGCACCGAGCGCCCCCACAAGCAGCGAAAAAATAGTCCCAACTAACAAAATATTTACAGCCGGCCCAATTGACACCAAAATAGAAAAGACGCCAACTTTAGGTACTATGGTCAACAGAGCGGTCGTAGTTGTAGGTGCCCCATCATACACATCGGGCGCCCACATATGAAAAGGGGCGACAGACAATTTAAATAGGAGAGCCACCACTATTAATAAGATTCCTATGGGAACCCGGGCCTCGGAGAGAGAACACCCTGAATTAAGTACTAAATTTATATATGATATATGAACCCCCCCCGTTAGTCCACACAATAAAGCACACCCAAATAAAAATAAACCGGAGGAAAGTGCACCTAATACAAAATATTTCAAACCAGCCTCCGCACTATGTCCAGACCCCCCCCCTTGAGCAGCTAATATAAAGAGGGAAAGAGTGGATAGTTCAATGGCCAAAAAAACAGAAAGTCAATTACTAGAAGAAACTAGACAAAGACTCCCTAATGCTACCATTAAAATTAAAACTGGTAAGTGGCCATTTGTTTGAAAAAAAGAAAACTTCAGAAAGACTAGCTTTCCCGGCTCCACCATCAATAAAACAGCAACAGAGCCTATAATAATAATTAATTTAGCCATCTCGGTCCAACTATTTATAATTCATAACTCACCATACCCCCCTACATAGAAGAAAGTCCACAAAAAATCAAAGAAAAAAGAAAGGCCCACCCCCACTCCGCCTATAATCAATAGTATTAAAACCGAAGGTTTTAAAATAAAACCATTAATACTGACAATCACCGCTCCCAATGTAAAACCGCCTAAAGCAGAAAAAGCGCTTATTATTCACTCCACCCACAAAATTAAATTAAATCCAGGAGTGTGCGCCCAGCCGCTATCTCTCTTCAAACAGATCCATCAAGAAACACCCGCGTCTTTAGGCAAACCCGACATCGTGCCAAATAGACAGCTCCGGAACCGTTCAAAACCCATTGACAAGGGCACTAGTATATTCGAAATGTCTGGCTGGCCCCAAGTTCCACTAAAACCCGCTAAAAGCCCGCCTTGTCTTGAGACAAAGATAATATCCAATTGATATATCTGTCTAAAGAAACTGCCTCTATTACTATGGGCATAAAAGAATGATTTGCCCCACAAAGTTCCGAACATTGACCATAAAACAATCCCGGTCTTTTAATAAAGAGCCCCGCTTGATTTAATCGACCCGGAACCGCATCTATTTTTAAACCCAGTGCAGGGACAGCAAACGAATGTAAGACATCCGCGGCAGTTACCAAGATTCTGACATGCGTCTTGATAGGAACAATCAATCCATAATCTACTTCTAATAGCCTAAAATCTCCACTATTTAAATCCGATGTTGGAACCATATAAGAATCAAACTCCAACGTTTCTTCTTGATAATCGGAATATTCATAAGATCAATACCATTGGTGTCCAACTGCTTTAATTGTTAAAGCAGGGCCCACAACCTCATCCATCAAATATAATAGTTTTAAAGAAGGAGAGGCTATAAAAACCAATATTATAGCCGGAATAATTGTCCAGACTATCTCTAATAGAGTCCCGTCAATCAAATTTCTATCATAAGACTTACCATTTAAAGCCTCAACGATCAACCATAACACCACTATAATAATAATAACCAATAAGAACATAATCTGATCATGAAAAAAAATTATCTCCTCCATCACAGGGTCCGCCGCGTCCTGCAAACCCAAGTGTCAAGGTTCCGGGATATCTCTCTTTCCGTATATATTGACGATATAAAAAAAACTATTTAACATTTGCACCCAATTTTCTCTTGTAATAAAACCCACCCCCCGGTTTCAGAAGGGCTATGAACCCCATCAATAAATACAAAGATATAAAAATAATCACACCACATCCACAAAATGCCAATACCAGCTGGCCGCCTCAAACCCAACATGTTGACGATAAGAAAATTGATTAGATTTTAATCTAACCAAACAAATAGTCAAAAATGTGGTCCCTATTATAACATGAAGGCCATGAAACCCAGTTGCCACAAAAAAAGTAGAACCATAAACCGAATCCGAGATAGCAAAAGGCGCCTCATAATACTCAATTGCTTGTAGTCCCGTAAACAAAATACCCCAAAAAATAGTAAATGACAGACCCCTAGTAGCCTCTTTTTCTTTATCACTAATTATAGCATGATGAGCCCAAGTGACTGTAACACCAGAGCTTAATAAAACAGCAGTATTTAATAAAGGAACTGAAAAAGGATTTAGGGGGTTTACTCCCTGAGGGGGTCAAACGACACCCAGCTCAACAGTTGGGGCTAAACTACTATGAAAAAAAGCCCAAAAAAAAGAAAAAAAGAAAAGAACTTTAGAGAGTATAAATAAAAGCATTCCATATCTTATCCCTTGTTTAACCACCAAAGAGTGATACCCCTGGGAAGTAGACTCTCTAATAACATCTTGCCACCAAACAAACATAATTATCACAACCACCAAAACCCCTATATACATAACTTGACTTATACCATAGTGAAAGTACACAACACTACCCACAGTAATAAAAAAAGCCCCTCCAGCTCCCAAACATGGCCAGGGAGAGGGCTCAACTAAATGATAGGGGTGACATAAAATAGTTTGCATTAAAAACCCCCCCTCCAACAAACTTAAAAAACACCACTCCCAACCTTAAAGGACTGTTCTTAAATTTGTTAAATATCCTAAACTATTCATTTTTTTCTAATTTTAAAAAAGAAGTGTTTTCCATATAAGTATGAGAGAGAGGAGGAGAAAAGTGGACCCATTCTAAAGAAGCCCAACCCAACCCCATATTATCAACTCAGCCCACAAATGGCTCTTCTCGAATATAGAGATCATAGATAATATACAGAAACCAAACAATCCCCACCAAAACGATCGCCGAACCGAGAGAACTCACAAGATTTCAACCAGCAAAACTATCTGCGAAATCCGAATATCGTCTTGGAAAACCGGTTAAACCTAAAAAATGTTGTGGGAAAAAGGTCAAGTTAATCCCCACAAATATCAACCAAAAGTGAACTTTACCATAAAATTCATTATAACAATATCCAGTAATTTTCCCCACTCAATAATAAAAACCACCAAATATAGCAAAAACCGCCCCCATAGACAACACATAATGAAAATGGGCCACGACATAATATGTGTCGTGTAAAACAACATCTAGAGAACTATTCGCTAATACAACCCCCGTCAAACCCCCTAGCGTAAATAAGAAAACAAAACCTATGGCCCAAAGCATAGGAGTGTCTAATCTCAAAGTTCCGCCATAAACAGTGGCCAACCAACTAAACACTTTTATTCCAGTTGGTACCGCAATAATCATGGTTGCCGCAGTAAAATACGCCCTTGTATCCACATCCATTCCACTTATATATTGAGGGAGCCACCATAGAAGCAACCTCTCCCCGGGGCTGCACCCCGAGCCTGGACTGTACCTTAATCCCAACACCTTCTTTCGTCTATAAAAATTTTTACTTACTTATTTCATACGCCCCCTTAAATCCAGCCCATATTCCTTCTTAAAACCAACCCCAATACTCTTCTTCACTTCGTAAAGGCAATTTTTTTTTAGTTCATAAAGAGTGTCCCTTAAAAAGATCCATTATTCTAACCAAAACCCCCCTCTGATTCCCTTCTCAAATATAAACGCCATCCTTTTTATTAAATCTAAAAGTGCCCCCCCATCCGCCTTTGAGTTGCTCCAAGACAAACCCGTCCTTAACACTTTGTACCAGGGCCAAAACCCAAATTACTTCTTTTTTGGGCCCCCTCTTTAAACGATACTTAAAATTAATAATAAAAAGGCCCCCCCCTCGACAAACCCCACAAACCAGTCTTCAAAGAGACCAACAGAAAACCCCTTTAATTGATAGCTCAAAACAAAAGCCAGCTCCCCCCTAATTCTCTCTAAGGCCCCCCTCGTCCTCCCGATGTCACAAAAAGAGCCTTTATTTTCAAGAGATATTAAAGCCCCCCAAGCCCTCTCTAAATCGTAAAAACGAGGAGTTCAAGGTTTTCCTTCTAATAAAAAGAAAACACCAAAGAAATGGGTTTTATCTATAAGAGAATATCTCCCTAACAGATCCGACTTTAAAACCCTCACATGTCCATGTCCTAATCGACGTTTTATATAATAAAGAGTCGGAGTCTCCTTCAAACACTGCCAAATAGAGAGCGTTATATTAAACCCCCCTACACCATAACCCCCCTTTTTAAGAACAAAAACCCAACCTACAGCCTCAACAAACCCAATCAACCATTGAAGGTCTTGGAAGGTGGAAGGCTGTTTATTATTATTAAGTCCGAATCTCCCACATGCAGTCTCTAAGGACCCTAAAACGCCCCTTTCTCAGAAAAAAAAAGATCTACCAAAGGGGGGTTTAGTTTCCTGCTGATTAACCCCAGGAAGATAAAATTTTTGCTGCCTTAGTTTGTAAGACAAGAGTCTTACCGATCCCTCTGTAGATTGGAAAACAAGAGAGGAAAAACGAACATTTATTCCCAAAAGATTGGCTCAGCATATAGCAGGACAAAGCGCAAAAATATTACTATTTTCAATGGCTAAAGTCAACCGTGAACATGTGATGAGCTCACACAATAAAACCCAATATTCCAATAGAAAGCATTGCATAAACCATTCCTAAATACCCAAAAATCTGTCTCTTGGCAACAAAAGTCGGTATAATTTGAGAAATCATTCCAAAGCCAGGTAATATTAATATATAAACCTCTGGATGTCCAAAAAACCAAAACAAATGCTGAAATAAAATAGGGTCCCCCCCCCCTGCGGGATCAAAAAAAGTAGTGTTAAAATTTCTATCCGTCAAAAGCATAGTTATACCCCCAGCTAATACTGGTAAAGATAATAATAATAAAAAAGCAGTAATCAATATAGACCACACAAATAGTGGCATCCGATCCAACGTTACTCCTGGAGCCCTCATATTTAATATAGTTGTTATAAAATTCATTGCCCCCAATATTGAAGACGCCCCGGCTAAATGGAGGCTAAAAATAGCCATATCCACCGCCCCCCCGGAGTGTGCTTGAATATTAGATAGGGGGGGATAAACCGTTCATCCTGTGCCAACTCCTTGTTCAGCAAAGGCAGAGCCTAATAATAATATTAAAGCCGGGGGCAATAGCCAAAAACTAATATTATTAAGTCGTGGAAAAGCCATATCGGGTGCCCCAATGTATAGTGGCACTAACCAATTTCCAAACCCCCCTATCATTACTGGCATAACCAAGAAAAAAATCATAATAAAAGCATGTGCAGTAACAATTACATTATAAAGATGATCGTCCCCTAACATTGCCCCCGGGGCAGAAAGCTCCAGTCTTATTAACACACTAAAAGCCGTACCTATCATACCAGCCCCAACCCCAAACACTAAATATAACGTGCCGATATCCTTATGATTAGTAGAAAAAACTCAACGAGTTAAATATAAATTGGTTCCCATCCTCTTTCTCTCATTTTTTAAACCCCCAATATCTTTCTTAATCCTACCGGACATTTAACCGGCCGCTTCATTACAAGTTAAAACCGCCCCCAAACAGAGACGACTTCTTTAGTTAATGCTAAGCCACCTTCAAAAACAGCCCCCCCTCCCCTTATAGATCTTCTTATAAGCCAATTCATTTTAATAGTGGGTAAAACAAAAAACACCAACAGGAAAAACAATAAGAACAAAACAAATAAAGTTCACCTATATTGAGTCAAATAAGTAATAGTGTCTAATTGCGGCATCTCCATTTCTTGAAAGCCCCGCCCACCAGAGCATATTTATTAATGAAAATTGCCTCCGCCCTTTTAACAACCTGAGCCACATTGTCTATCCATAACCAAAAGCTGACTAATCTTTAGATAACAATTTTGTACTAACAATACACCTATTCTCACTCCAACCCCCCTTTAATCCACTCATAAATCAAACCTAAAGTTAAAATCCCTAAAAATACTACCATAATTCAAAAACCAAAGGGGGCGATTTGATTATAGATTACACACCAAGGGAAAAGAAAAGATATTTCTAAGTCAAAAATTAAAAACAAAATACCAACTAAAAAGAATCGCACCGAAAAAGGGCGCCCGGGAACTCCAAAGGGCTCAAACCCACACTCATAAGCCGAAACTTTCTCCCGATCCGGCTGTTTCACCCCTAAAAAATAAGAGGCGCCAGAAAAAAAAGCAGATAAAACTACACTAAAAATTAATAAAAAGAGAAGGCTATGAAATTCTATGTTCACTATAATAACCCAATCCGCCCAAATAGTATTGCTCAGGCCAATCCCCCATAATAATTTTTCTTTTAACCCCTAAGTGAACTTAAAGACCTAAGAAGTATTGTTCCTCTTATTCGATAATAAGCAACCATAATGGCTAACCCTACGGCGGACTCCGCCGCCGCTATTGTTAAACCCATAATTGTAAAGACTTGTTCAATTAAAAGATCTCTTTCTATAGAATTAATTAAAAACAAAAAAAAAGCCGCTAATCAAACCAATTCAATAGAGACTACCATTATTATAAAATGGCCTCTATTAAAAACCACCCCCCAACCCCCCAACAATAACAATACCACAGCTACAATTATATACCTATAATACACTATTTAAACAATAGAAAAAAAACACATATGTCTTTTTACTTAAGTCTGAACACTACTCCAAAGAGTTAGTCTAAGGACCAATCTTTAAATAAAGGGCATCATTAATTAAAAAGCACACAGAACTTCGGTTTATATACAACCACTTTCCACTCTCAAAAAAAATAATAGTTGATTTTCTAATTCCCCTAACAAAGGAACTCAAATAAAAAAATAAGAAAAGTAAAAAAAAGAGACTAATTGCCCAATTACTATAAAAGGCTCTTCAACCACCTGAGACCCAATCCAAGTAAGAAGAAAAAAGTCCACTACTAAAAATCAAAAGGCCAAGCGCCCAAAGGGGCGAAATGGCAAGCCCCTTAATCAACTCCGATGAAGTAAATGGAAGAAAAATAAGATTAATATACTTAAAAACATAGAGACCACTCCCCCCAATTTATTGGGGATCGAACGCAAGATCGCATAAGCAAATAAAAAATACCACTCAGGCTGAATATGAACTGGAGTCACCAATGAATTAGCTTGAATAAAATTTTCTGGGTCACCTAATAAATTAGGGGCTAGGTACACAATAACACTTAATAACATGATCGTAACTACCATTCCATATCAATCCTTAGATGTGTAATAAACATGAAAGATCACGTCATCCACCGGGCCCTTAACTCCGATAGGACTATTCGACCCCTCTACATGTAAATAGATTAAATGAACTCCAACTAAAATTGCTAAAAGAAAAGGAAATAGAAAGTGAAGACTAAAGAATCGAGTGAGCGTAGCGCTAGAAACACTAAATCCCCCCCAAACCCATTGAACAATATCTGCTCCCACATAAGGAAAAGCAGACAATAGGTTCGTAATAACCGTGGCCCCCCAAAAAGACATTTGACCTCAAGGTAACACATAGCCCATAAAAGCAGTCCCCATGGTCAAAACAAATATTATTAGACCAACTCGCCAAACCGAAGTTTTAGTATAGCCCCCATAATACAAACTTCTACCTATATGAATATAGAGGCACAGAAAAAATAGAGAAGCCCCATTGGCATGAAAGTATCTTAGTAAAAAACCATAGTTTACATCGCGCATAATATGTCCCACCGAGGCAAAAGCCAAACCGACCTCCGCACAATAGTGCATTGACAAAAAACACCCGGTTACTATTTGCATAACTAAACACAGTCCTAACAAAGAACCAAAATTCCACAAATAACTTATATTAGAAGGAGACGGCAAATCCACCAATACACTATTCATTGGAGATAAAAGAGGATTCACTTTTCGCAATGGCATAGGAGAACCCCCCCCCCCCAGATCGAACTGCACGCCCACCCTAAGTTGGAAAACTCATAAAAAAAGGTTGGCTCTATCTGCTTTAGATACACCCAACTAAACATAATAAAGAGCGTTTTACCCCCCTATAAAAGAGTAATACCTAAAATCTCAAAATAGATTCTAACTACTTTCTCCGGCCACTATAAACCAACCTCCAAAACCCCTTAATTCCAATAAAAAACAGATCTTTTTTACTAATCTTTCTCTAAACTTAAGCCTCCTTGTCTTGAAAGAATAGTTTTTAGACTTAAATAGGAGGGGGGCCATTTAATCCGAAAAGAATACTAGCCACAAAAGTTACGATTCCTAAACTTAGAGGTAAATACGCCTTTCACAACAAGGCCATAAGCTGATCATACCGAATTCTAGGAAAAGAGGCCCTTACTCAAATAAATAATAAAATTATTAAAGCCACTTTTAGGCCAAACCACCCAGCCCCACCTCCAAAATATCTAATCGGAGAGAGTCACCCTCCCCAAAATAATATAGTTGTTAAACAACTCACTAATATAATATGAGCATATTCTGCCAGAAAAAATAAAGCAAAAGACATCGAGGCGTACTCTACGTTATACCCCGACACTAGCTCCGACTCTCCTTCTGTTAAATCAAAGGGGGCCCGGTTGGTCTCCGCCAAGGCTGAAGCAAAAAACATTATTGTAACAGGAAATAGCGGCAAAACAAACCAAACGCCACTATTTTGAGCCAAAACTATTTCCGTAATACTCAAAGAACCAACACACAAAAGAACCGAAATGATTATCAACCCAATAGAAACCTCATAACTAATCATTTGGGCCGCCGCCCGAATCGCCCCCAAAAAAGCATATTTAGAATTACTGGCCCACCCGGACATTAATATAGCATAGACACTTATGGAAGAAATGGCCAATACATACAAAATCCCTATTTTTAAATCACTTATTAAAACCCCCCTCTCATAGGGCACTACCCCCCAAACAACTAAGGATAAAGTGAAAGAAAGCATCGGAGCCATTATATATACAAACAAATTAGTATGGTGCGGAATTACCATCTCTTTGGTAAATAATTTCACGCCATCAGCAAAAGGCTGTACCAACCCGGCCACCCCCACTACGTTTGGCCCCTTTCTAGCCTGCATGTACCCTAAAACCTTCCGCTCAGCTAAAGTTAAATAAGCTACTGCTATAAGCAATGGAACCACAACTATCAATACTTTTAAAAGTAAATAAACTATTGCCACGAGCATTTAAAAAGATCCAAAGTAGAACCCGGTCCCCCAAACCACTTTTAAGTTAACCTTCTCAAAAATATCCAACAATGATGCAAACATAACCTAACACCCCCACTTATAAGTAAATGAGTTTTAAAGATACTCGAAAACTCAAACAAAACTAAAAGACACACTATTTTTTTTATATCCATGAAAACCCCCCGCCCATATTAGACAGGAACCTTCTCCTTTACAGAACTTCAAACAACTAAATCAAATGTTCCCACTTTAGAGGCGATCAGCGATTAACAAAAAGGCACCTTCAAAAATTATCGAAGCCAATAGATTGATCGTAACTTATAAAAATAAGAAAACCACTAATTTTTCGATCCTTTCGTACTAGAAAACAGTTATATCAGTGTTTCTTCAAATTGTAGATAGAAACCAAGCTGTGTTACCACGCTTTTAACTCAAATCATGTACGGCTTTAATGGACGAACAGACCCACCCTTGGGAGCGACTGCACCCCAGGATGCCGCAATTCAACATCGAGGTCGCAAACATCGTCATCAAGAAAACCCCTCAAACGCTATTGCGCTGTTATCCCCAGGGTAACTTTTATTTGTTTATCGTTAACTATTTCACCTTAAATTAACGGGTCACTGCAACCCACCATTACCCGCACAAGGCTTTTTTTAGTGTCTGCTCAGGGCTCCCCCTTCACAGTCAGACGACAACTATTAAATATGTATCTTAAGCCCACCTTCGTTACTTTTTAAAAGGCGATCGCCCCAACCAAACTGTCTAACTTACCTCATTTCTCTAACTTTATTCAAAAGAAGAGTCAGCCCTCTTAAAATAAAAGAGTGAATTTTACTAACAACAGTTAACACCACATAATCTAAACTATCTATTCGTCAGATAGACCACATAAGTCTCCAGTAAAGTTCCATGGGGACTTTTCGTCTAACAATTTGAATGTAGCATCTTCACTACAAATTCAATTTCACAGGGGATTTTCTTAAGACAGTGAGACCTTCGTGACACCATTCATACCGGCCAACAATTAATTGACTATTGATTACGCTACATTTTCACGGTCACGGTTACCGCGGCCATTCAATTGTCTTTATAATATCGGCCCTACCGACCCCTTTAGATACAACCATTGGGCAGGTCTCACCCTTCATACTTCTACTTTCATATTAGCAAAGAGCTATGTTTTTGGTAAACAGTCGAGGCCTTGTGTTATAAAAACTCCCTAATGGAAGCCAAAAATTCGCCGAGTTCCTTAAAAAAACTTTCCCCTCCACTATCTCCCACTTGTGTTAGTTTACAACAGTACCAACTTTTAATAATTCTTTCCTGGCACTCTGTGCGTTTATTATTATCTCCCATCGAAGCGACCCTCGGCCGCCACCTTAGGGGCTGTATTACCCAAGCCCCAGGGTTGAAACTTGGAAACCTGGAGAAGTAGTTCAACAATTATTTACTCATGTTCACATTATCTCTTCTGATGCTTGGGCTCTCACTAAACCACCCAACAGCCCGTTCTACTACCAAGCAAACTTCGCCCTCAGAATTTCAGTTCTATTTTAGCCACCATAATTTTAAGGATAAAAAAATTCTCAAGTGGACTACTACGTCCTCTTTCAAAGATGGCTGGCCCCAAGCCTACCTCCTCATTGTTTAAATCCCAGACTCCTTTTACACTTAACTATTTGGAGACAGCCCCAATCGATCTATGACTTTAACTTCTGATTAGGGCTCCCCCTTTTGACAATGCACTTTCTCGCCCACTGTCTGCCTGTCCACTTCGATTTTTACATTCATGGTCTCTCCCCCCCTTTCGAGCGATCATACTTTACCATAAAAATTCTTTTAACTCTAACCCCCCGGAATTGTGAACGCACTACTTCAATAGTTTTCGCAGAAAACCAGCTATCTCCAAGTTCGATTAGCCTTTCCCCCCTAACCATAGGTCATCCGAGGTTTTTGCCACAACCACCAGTTCGTTCCTTAAAACTGCCCATGGTTAGATCACTTGGTTTCGGGCAATTTGACTAAAGAGAGCACTCTCGATTTCTCTTTACCTCCATTCTCTTCTCCCGATACATTTTTAGGTCCTAACTTAAATTTGCCAAACTATATCTTATAAACCCATTATACAAAAGGTACGCTGCATTACAGCTGCTCTAAAGGACTGATTTCAAGATCTTTTCAATTCTCTTTCAACTTTCCTTTACAGTACTCTCTCTTTCGGTATGGAACTAACATTTAGTCTTAGATATGTGAGCACCTCTCTTCCACTATTTACTCGCCCCCAACAGACCATTGAACTATTCCACTTTCGCTCACCGCTACTTGCAGAATCTCGTTTGATTTCTCTGTGCCACTCTGGTACTAAAATGTTTCCTTTTCCAGTTTGCTTCATTACGTCTCCGTGTGGAAATGCGGCTCTCGAGCCCCTTTAACATCGCCTTTTCGAACCTTCCGTCCAATTTAGCCCATCCTAGTTATCCGCCCCTCCCTTTCATTTAAACCCAAACTCCCCAACCCATTTCACAAGGGACTCGCAGAGACGGGAGTCGAACCCGTTTCTTCAGGTGATGAGCCTGACGACTTACCCTTTGTCCTCCCTGCCCCCCAACTTAAAAGTGATCAAGAGATGGGCTAATAAAACAGCAAGCGCACAATGTCTTATTAAAAAAAAAGAGTGGATCTTATTCCCTTTAACAAAGAACAACACTCTCTCCCCCCCCCCCTCTACATGAAAATAATCGAAATTTCTGTATATCTCTCTAAACTTAGGCTTGTAAAGTAGAATCACATTAAGTCTCGGAGGTTCCAACAATGGAGGGGGGTTTTAACAACCCGGATCTGTAAAACAAAAGTCCCACCACTCCCTCTGTAAATTGAAAATTTAAGAGAGAAAAGGTCCGCCCTAACCTTATCTTTTTAAACTCAATAGACCGATCTATTAAATCTAATTTCTAACCCCCTGTTTTGTTACCCGCTGATTGACTCTCCGAGCCCCCTATAAGGTTAAAAACTTAAAAAATGCACCTTCAACTATTCCAAGCCTTCCCAGCGTATAGTGATTCAACGTCCTTAGCTAATTACTTAAACAAAGCGGCCCAACATTAACCCTCCATAGCGTCCGGCAACCAAGTGTGCAACCCCAACTGTGCAGATTTTCCAACCGCTCCCACAAACAATAGCAAACAATTTAAGGTAATATCACTAGTCGGAGCAGAAACAACAACCATGTTAAAAGCAGAAGAAAAATCTAAGGACCCAAAACGATCCAAAAGTACAAACATAGCCAAAACCAACCCCACATCCCCCACTCGATTAACTAACATAGCTTTTATGGCCGCTTTATTGGCCTCTACCCTAGTCAATCAAAAATTTATTAATAAATAAGAACATAAACCCACCCCCTCCCAACCAATAAATAACTGTGGATAATTATCGCTGGTAACCAACACAACCATCAAAAATGTAAAGAGAGACAAGTAAGACATAAAGCGAGGAATGTGGGGATCCCCCTGCATATATGCCATAGAAAAAATATGAACTAAAGTGGATATAATTGTAACAACGAGCAACATTATCGCGACAAGACTATCAAATTGTAAACCGAAATAAACAGTTAATAGGTCAAAGTCTAACCACCTTCATAATTGGACATGTGTCGTAGAGGAGCTCAAGGTTGTTTCATAAAATATCAAAACACATCAAGATAAACTTATAATTAAACAGCTTGAAGTTAAAATCCCCGCCCCCCTCTCTCCTATCTTTCTTCCAAATAAACCAGAGACCATAGCCCCCACAAGGGGGGTAAACAAAACTAAAAGATACAC